CGGAAACTTGTTTTTTTTTGCCCTCGAAAAGGCTGCTACTATCCCTGCTGGATTTCCAGAAAACGTAATGTACCTAGGGAACCCTATTGATCAGATCAGAGACTGAACCTAGTGATCTTTCTCCTGCTGGCAAGCATCGATACCTGTCTCCTAATGAATTGATCTTCTCTTGGGCTCTGATTCACACAATCGGAAAGCCCTTGCGATGTGGGTCACCCTTTTCCTCTATACATCTGTTCAGCAAAGGGGGCTTGCTATTCTCTGCAATTGAAGGTTGGGCCTACATATCTCTTATTTGTGTGGATCAACCTTTCTTCTTTCTTTCCATAAAAGCGTAGGTAGAATGCGTATAGTAATGGTAGAGCTGATGTAAAGCAGGGCTGATGGAGCTCTTGGAAAGAAGTCAGTATCCAGCTTATCCCTAGTCTAGCACTCTGCTGTGAAGTCAGAAACCCATTAACAAGCAAGGCTGTAGTGAACCTCTTCCTTAAGGGATTGTGGAATGCACACATCCCGGAATACAGTTGGGTGATCCATTAAGCTAAGCAAGAGCTATGAACAACCTAGTGACGCGGTGGCAAGCATCGATACGAGGAAGGTGATAGATCAGATACGATTTCCTTCATCGGATACTCTTTTTCCTTCGGATTGTGGAATGATAGGAAGGGCCTAATAGTAGTGATTTAGTGCGATGTGAGGTGCCCCGCGCGTGATACTTTCTGAGGTTAATAAAATAATAACAGGGCGGCTTTCTGCTCTATAGCACTCTTTGAGTAAGTTCGTTAACGAGGTAGCAGTTCTACACGAATGAAAACAGACCTATCTTCTCTTTCTTGGCTGTGTCCTCCTAGCTCCTTGCCTGTTATTGGAGTGGGTAAACGCCCTAGGGTGGAAAACATAGCATTTCTAAGATTCCCTTCTGCATGGACACCTATGAGTTTAGGTTTCCTGGCTCTGCTGCTGCTCTCTTCTTCAAATAGGGTAGGATCTTTCTTTAAGCCACTACTTGAATCAGGGCTGGCCAACTCGTGCCAGCTGCTTACTTTCTCTCGAAGGAATCGGCATACCTGACAAGCAAACAGCGCTTGTGGAAATGGAAATGATTGACAGGCGGAAGCGGCCATTTCTCTCTTAGGACCTTTGACTAAGGGAGCCACCATCCATGCGAACCGTAGATTTCGTAATGGAATAATTCCTTAGCATTTTCCATAATCCACGGAGTCTATTTCAATAGCCTCTCCTACCCCAACTGCGGTATCCTTGGACCCTTTCGAGCTAGCTCTGTAACCTGTGGAGTTAGACTTTCTCGTAAAAAAGGATCTCAAAATCTAGCCAATAAATAGGGCTTGGTTCTGGTAGCGGAAACCGACTTCGTCGAAAGAAACAGATCAATCACGGCTTCCGTTAAGTGCGTTCTTTCTGTCGAAGCATGGCCCTTAAGTCAGCCATTGAGCATCGATTCCTTCCTTCTTGGTGGTCGTCAAGAGGACGAGTGTTGTTCACTTCGATCTGGCGCCTCCCAACTTAACTACTACTTGAACCGAAGCCATCGGGCAACCTTGATTTATTTGGGAATATTTCTCCCTATCTTGCATACTTTACTAGACTATCAAAGCTTTCTATCTGCTTAAACCTTTTTAAGAAAGACGAATCTTTGCGAGAGTAAGGAATCGCACCTGAATTCCATCAATCATTCGGTTAGAAGTCCTCTATTTCATCCTTGATGTTTCAATCGAAGGAGATACTCTATTTCACAATCTATCCATCTGGATTCCTCTTTTTAAAGAAAGTCTTTCCTGGATCCTGAAAAAACAAGAAAGAACAGAATGAGAACTAAGAGTTCTTTCAGTCGAGCAGTTGAGGGAACGAGTAAGATACGTTTGTCAGTCTACTATTCTTTCGGGAAGGAATTGAGCCTCAATCATCATACGCAAAGAAAGAAATCCTTCGATAGCGAGAACATTCAGAGTTAGTAGTTGAGTAAGTATAGATTCACTCCGATTACCAAACGGGCGACTTTACAACTTAGGGAGCAGCAGGCCTTGTGTTTGTGGTGAAGGTACTGGAATCTTTTCAATATGAAAATAGGTGGTATCCAAAAGGACAAAAACTGCAACTAGGGATCTGGTGGACTACTGTCATGAGTCACAAGGCATTGGTAGACTGACTCACTCAGATGTTTGGCTATTTAACCTAAGAAGTATGTCTGGATGGATGACTTCACAGTCAAAGATGGTAATATCGATTGTTCATCTAATTCACCAACGTGACCAACCACAATGAATGTCTTTAACCGCCTTCTCAAACTTGGATTGCTGCCTTTTCTATCTCTGTATAAAGTCAGTCAGTCCCAGTGTTGGGCAGAGCCCATTGTCAAAAGATCGTTTTGCTAGGATGCTTGCTTGAATCTTTTCAAAAAAAGGCTTTTTGCACTCTATACGGTATGGCTACAAACCAAATGAAGAAGTCAGAAGCAGTTCATCGCCTGTGGAAGCTTGCTGATAGTAAGGAAGCCATAATCTTTCTATCGGATTGCCTATTTGTCTATCTGTCTGGTGAAGAAAGAATGTAAGATACTCTCAATAGGGCAAGCACCCAATACCTCGTAGAGTCCAAAGCTCCAGCTCAAAGAGTTCAGGAAGACCAACCATCCACACTTGATTAGCTACTGTGCACTTCACCAGAACATGGTCTATGTCCTCCACTACCCCTTCACAAACATAAAAAAAACACTGAGACAATGGGAGCAAATTCCTTGAGACAAGAAGTTCGTTCTCTGCACGGAAGTCTATTCCAATAAGCTTTCCACCAAAAAAAAACGGAATGCAGGGAACCATACGCAAGAGAAATTCAGACCACCTTCCTCATTAAATGGCTGGCAGACCTCCCTGTATACTTCCTTCATCCTAATCGTCAGAGTGAACAGAAGACCCCCATGTCAAAGTATCAGAACAGATGCTTCTAGGAATTGGTACAGCTGAAATTTCTCGCACCACCTCATCAGGGAGAAAAAAAGCTAATAAACTAAGATGCCAATCCCTATTAGGAATGAGATAGTGGGAGAGAGACAAACCTTCCAACAGCTCTGACATGTTCATAGGAATAGGCCTTCTATTCAATGCAGTCCCACCGAGCCAAGGGTCTTATAACAATCGCACCGAATTACCATCTCCAATCTGCCACTAGAAGTTCTCTTTAATAGAATGACTGGCTTTACATATCTCCTTATTAATAGGAAATGAATGGGCAGCAAGAACCCATCCCAAGAACCCTAAAACCTGTATTTACCCCGGAGAACACGGCTCCACAACGTATTTGGTAGCGGATCCACTTTTCCTTATCTGTTAACGAGACTATACCTTTCCTCTGCCTATGAGCTAGCTAAAGATCCATCGTTATCCTTTCCAGCAATGGAGGCGGAATCAATGGTCATGTCAGGTTTCAGATTCAAAGAGAGATGTCAAGCTAAAAATCTGAGTACTCAACTTGCCCGACCCGCCTCTTCCACTAGACCTCGTCTTTCAAAGAGCAGCAGCCCTGCAAGCCTAATAGAACCTTGTTTCCTGGGCCAAGTCAGCCTATAAGTAATCCAGGCTGAAGACAATTTGTTTGTTAGTTTTTCAATCTTCTTCCAATCTTACACTCGCGGAGTCTCGTGGTCAAACTCCAGCCACACCAGACAAAAGTGGAATGAATAAGGGGCAGGCAGATACCTGAAGCCATCTTGTAGTGCGTGACTCAACCGCTCATCGCACCTCAGCTCACTGCTCAATGACCAAGCGGGAGCAAACAAGGATAGGCTACTACTTGAAAGCTGCCTTAAGAAACTCCAATTTAGCCTCTCTCTTTCGAGGTGCTAATTCCAATTCCTCAGCTGGCAACTTCTTCTACCAAGGGAGGGCTTGCTTCCATTTGGATTTCGTAGTCGTAGAATGCCTTTATCTTTATCCATATCTGGATCATTAAGATGAAAGTAAGGACTTCCTTGATAAAGTATATCTTCGTTCCATTGGAATGATATTTTTTGATTTTCAGGTGCTCCCCCTTAACTACCGACCTCATTGGCCGACTACAGACTAGAACGTAGTATCTTGCCTTTGTTCGTTCTCTGCCTACCTATAGTTTCCTTCACTCCAGTCGCTTCTTCCTTTCCCTTTATCTATCCAACCCGAGCTCTATCGGTCATGGCTGAACTCTTCTCCTCAGCCTCATCGTCAACAAAAGGTCTACATCCTTCAATCGGCATGTACTATGGAATGGCTTTAATGTTTCTATATCCGGAAGTAGGGAATCTCGTGCTTGCATATCTAAGTTTTGAGACAGACCTTTCATGGGTTCAAAGAAGAGTACGAGTGGGTGATGTGACGATGTCATTTGCATATCATTGAATAGTGACGAAATCAGTATGATGTTTTTCATCTAAAAGAAAGAGTATTGAACTACAGCAAATCTCCGGAAGAGGTGCTTGGTTTATGACAGTTCCCTGTATCTATCTCCTTTCGTTTGTCCTTACCAGTGGATGTCTTATTTAAATACTTTCTTTGTCGACCTACTTATCAAAGCGCACGTAAAGGTAGGTATGTTCTCCTACGTGTTGAAAGAAGTGCTTCAATCAATAGGTCCTTCCTATAAAAACCATACGCATAAGAGTGGAAATCTCCGCAATATATATGTTAGATCAAAGAAATATTAGTCGTCCGTAATTAGTGTTACCGTGGTAGGATTCTATTTTCGCGTGAGTCAATCTCGCTAGCCGCAAGAGAGAGGCCTATGTTCAAGGAATGAATCTTTTTTTGATAGGAAGGCTGGTGGCATACGAAGAGAGGGCGACAGAACATCTGCATTCCCTTTCTTTGATTGAGAGAAGGATAAAGCAGAAAAAAAGACTTTACTGAAATTCAATTCGCTTTTTTTCCTTCCTGAGATATGGAATGTCATTAAATTAAGTAGATGAGATGCCAAATATAGGCAGGAGTTATTTCGCCAAGCAAAGCTTTGTGTTCTGAAGGTAAAGAAAGACGGTAAAGCCCATTAAAAAGAGTGCCACGCAGAAGCACCTCCTGTGTCACTCGATCCAAACCCGACACATCTTTCTTTCTATACGAAATGAGTTCGACCTTTTTTTTTCAAAATAGAAACAGAAAACCAATTTAGGAATAGTGCGGGTGCGACGGAACGAATCAAGTGAAACGAGTCCCCCTTATGACATTTTTTCATCCAAGCAAGACCGGTTGTCTTTTGCCGATCGCTTGCTTACTAGCTTTCTAGTTGACAGAGACGGGGGGAAGGGGAGATGGTCTATGTAAATTTAGGGATAGGGACGAGTGACCAGTTACTATAGCTGACGAGAGGAGAGTTTTGACTGCGAGGGAGGCAGGGGCGCGTCTGCTGGTATCGTATCTGCATTCGCATCTTCTTCGGCTTTTGCTACGGTCTGTTCCTTCCTTCAGTCAGTCCTTCCTTCCATATTTTGGCCTGCGGATCTCTCTCTTCAAAACATATCTTTCGGCGCCAGTCTTTCCTGCCTTACCTTAACCCCGCTTTCACGTGGCGAATCGGTATGAGGTTTAAGTGATCACTTTACGGTATTCTTTAAGCTTTCTTGGTCACCGGACAGAGTGAGAACTGCTCAGCTTGCTTTCTTTCCCTAGCACACACTTAGTAGATAGTAGGCACAGGTCCGCTAAGAGCTCATCGAACTTTACTTGTAGAGTGAGACCTGTGCTCGAAAAAAATTTCAGTGCTCTTTCTCTCGGTATGGTTCACCACATGCCTGTGATCGATCTCTCTCAAGCTAGGTTTGGTATCGGTATCGGTGAAGTCCGTCATTGAATTGAAGCGGTAGAGTGGTAAGTGGGCGTACGGTCTATGTATTTCCTATCAGTGGCATTAGTTCCTTTTCATTCTCTAGATAGATGGGCAGAACAAGCTTCTCTTTAGATTCTATTCTAGAAAGGATCAAGGGCTCTCTCATCTCCTATTTGTTTGAGCCATTCATTATAGTGGTGGTGCCGGGAAGGCAGCTTAGCACTCTAGTCCTTTTGAGTAAGGAATTGTAGCATGGGCAGGCAATCTCTTCGATTGATTCCCCTCCAGTACTTGATAGAAGCCCACGGAGTGAAATATCGAACTTAACCTATACTATAAATAACTAGTATCTCAAAAACGAAATAAAAGGCTTTCTTTTAAGCTTGTTAATGGAATTCCACAGGAGTCAAGCGCTAGCAAAGAAGAATTGGAAATCAGTCGCTTCCCTTCTGGACTCAAGTCAGCAGAAGAGTGAACTTCATATTAATAGGTAAATCCTACATCAAGCGTAAAGGAAGTACACTTTTTTGGATTTGAAATTAATAACTCGTACTTCAAAAGTTTCGGTTCGATCAACTATCCTTTTTGAAGCGGATAGTTCACAGTGCTCATTATCAAAAAAAGCGGAAAAGCCATGATGTTTCCACATTACGAAGATGTATTACGTCAGGATCTGTTGCTCAAACTGAATCACGCCAATGTTATGGAAGTTCCTGGATTGTTTGAAATCAGATTAGTACCAAAAGCTGCCTCTGATTTCAGAATCCCATTTTCCAAATGGAAGTTCCTGGATTGTCAGAGATTCATACAGACACAAAGGGGCCCCTATTTTCAAGCAGGAAAGTCGTTTCGATCCAATCCATTCTTGGGGTCCGAAAAAGACACTGGATATGTCAGTGACTTTGCACGACAAAGCGTTCTCCGAGGGCATGGAATGTACCATTTTTTGGTCAGAATCTTGACAGTAATGTCTATGTTAGATTCTCCGGTCGAAATACGGGAAAACTCCATAAAATTCTTTATGGAAACGGAGTTTTGCGAATTCTCCCCGGAACTGGAAGATCATTTCGAGATCTTCGAGCATATTCGAGGGTTCAATGTGACTATTGTCACTTTATTACAAAAGATGAGACTTTACTACTGTGGAGCGGCTTTTTGCTAAAAGATGAGGGGGAAACTAAGTAAGATGTCGGAGAAGCGACGAAATATACGAGATCACAAACGTAGATTGCTCGCGGCTAAATATGAATTGAGACGAAAGCTTTCGAATTTGGTAACCCGATCTTCCGTCTGATATGCGGGACAAACAGCGTTATAAGTTGTCCAAGTTGCCAAGAAGGAGTTCAATGGCACGAGTAAGAAACCGAGGTATTTTCACGGGTCGCCCTCGTTCCGTAGTTGAGTTCTTTCGCATTTCTCGTATCGTTTTTCGTGGATTAGCATCTCGAGGTTCTTTGATGGGCATAAAGAAATCGTCTTGGTAGCAACCACCAAACCAATAGAACAAAGGTTAGCTCTGCAGCTAGTCCACAAGCAAGGGTTGTAGGTCCATTACCGTCCGGCTCCCGACCGAAACTAACGGAGTCATCCCAACTCTCGGATCGGAGATGCTAACGGGACAGGAATCGAAGTGGGGGACCTCTCTACCGCACCTGTCTCCCCAGACATAGACTACGTAAAGGGTAGTACTCT